GATCTTTTATCCTGGTCGGAGGAGAGATTACCAAACGTATAGCATTCCCTCACGCTTGGCGCCAATGAGGCTTTTATTTGAGAGAAAAAAGAAGACTATGCCTTCGCCATATGAAAAATGAATATTAAGTAATAATAGCATGGCACTTTGAATTCGATATAAGGAATTTTGTTTTCAAAACATTAGATTATGTATCGAGAGAGTAATATGAGAAAAAGGTATTTCCTATTTTATTATCGGAAGTCCAGTTCAGCGTCACAAATTTTTTTCACAACAGGGGTCTCTTAACAATATTTATAGAGCGAAAAAAAAATAAGATTCTTTTTTCCTTAGTTTATTTGATCAAATAAAAAAGCAACTTTGGGATTGCTGAATGACAGACAAATCACAGACAAAAAAATATAATAAATATATAAAGCAACGGAGCCATCATAGTATTTTTGAATTCCTCCGAAAGGAAGGGTGGTAAGTTGATCATTTACCGACCGGGGTCTGATCGATCCTATTTTTTTATTTCTTTGATGAATGGTAAGGGTCAATTTTATTGTAAAGCCGTATGCAATGCAAAATGCCCGTACGGTTGTTCAATTCTATCTTTTTTTTTCTTGTTATTCTTTTATGTTTCTTTTATCTTCCCCTCATCATGCGAAATAGAGAAACCTTTTATTATCTTATATCATCAGGGTAATGATCCATCAACCTGCTGGTTCTTTTTCTGAAGTAGCAACGGGAGAATTCATCCTGGAAGTGGGAGAACTGCTGAAACTGCGTGAAACCCTGACAAGGGTTTATGTACAAAGAACGGGCAAACCCATATGGGCTGTAACCGAAGACATGGAAAGAGATATTTTTATGTCAGCAACAGAGGCCCAAGCTTATGGGATTGTTGATCTTGTAGCGGTTGAATGACAATAGCCTGTATTTAGCGTCAATTCGTGATTTGAAGTTAACCCTGCCGAGTTTAATATTCTATGACTTTTATTTACTCTTCTATTGAATCTATTGAATAAAAGTAATTCAAAATCATCCGGTTAGGATCGATCTAAACCAGCCCATTATGTATATAATTCAACATGCCAACGATTAAACAACTTATTAGAAATACAAGACAGCCAATTAGAAATGTCACAAAATCCCCCGCGCTTCGGGGATGCCCTCAGCGTCGAGGAACATGTACTAGGGTGTATGTGCGACTCGTTCATCAGATCATGAACTAGAACAAAGGAAAGAGAACAATGTTCGAATATCAATGATCAAATAGGATAGAAGGGAAAAACGAACTACATTTCCTATCTAAAAATAAGAAAATGAATCAGATCCCTTTTATTGTGTATGAAATTTATGGTTTCTATTGGTGTAAATCCACTCACCTCAATTCAAGATGAGAAGCAATTCTCCATTGGTAGCAAATGGCTATCCATTAAGCGGAGGAAATCTTAGTTAACATAGACGCCTCTTGTAAGAACGGACTAACAGGGTCAGCTACCCAGCCAACCTTCATAATTAAATACCGTTACTGTATAGGTAGAGCTCGTTGTGAAAGACCTATTACTGAATAATTCATGGGTAGAGCCGAAGAATGCGAACTATACAAGTTAGCAATAACATTGATTAAATGAAGTAAAGGCTCCGGTGTATAGAGAAGACCTCACCGTTTAAGAAGTAACCATAGAAACGATGGAATCCACTATTTCTTTATCAGTGCTATTTTTTTAATACCTAGTATATATAGTACAATTTCGTATTTCGAGGTGAAATGCCTAGAAAAAATAAAAAATAGTGGTTGGGAAGGTTATAGTAGCCAAAGCCATTGGAATTTTTAGTTTATACATTGGAAAAATCCGTTTTGTTATTAATATACTAGGAAAGGGGCAAAAGAATAACTAAAAGAAAGGAAATCTATTAGTTATTCATTAAAGTTTCATTTATTCAATGACCAGAATTAGACGGGGATATATCGCTCGGAGACGTAGAACAAAAATTCGTTTATTTGCATCAAGCTTTCGGGGGGCTCATTCAAGACTTACTCGAACTATTACTCAACAAAAAATAAGAGCTTTGGTTTCGGCTCATCGGGATAGGGATAAGCAAAAAATAAATTTTCGTCGTTTGTGGATCACTCGAATAAATGCAGCAATTCGTGAAAGGGGGGTATGCTATAGTTATAGTAGATTAATAAATGATCTGTACAAGAGACAGTTGCTTCTTAATCGTAAAATACTTGCACAAATAGCTATATCAAATAGGAATTGTCTTTATATGATTTCCAATGAGATCATAAAAGAAGTAAGTTGAAAGGAATCCACCGCTTAAAGGGAGTTGCCCGGAGAATGAACTCCGGGAGGGTCGAATAAAAATAAAATAAAAATGAATAGAATATGATGATATGATAAAATCTATATGAGAAAGTAGTAAAAATAAATATGAATCAACACGTTCAATAAAAGAAAAAAAATTTTTATTTTTCCAAAATTCTTTTTTTTTTTCTTACGACACGAGA